ATATTATAAATAATACCCTACAAAGTTGAACACAGGCTGAGTCTCTATGCCTTAAATGGAGCACTGGATTGGATACCCAGGAAATCGGCGCTATCATTTATAAGAAGTTAATAATCTGGAAGCGTCTGTAAGGTTACAACACAAGTCACTGATAACTCCGATGAAGAGTTCAAGTTACTGACATCTGCCCGGCATTAATGATAAACGGCGGCTGTATCGTAAACGGTCCTAAGGTAGCGAAATTCCTTGTCGGGTAATCTCCGACCTGCATGAATGGTGTAACGACTTCCCCATTGTCGCTAGTTTGAGACTCCTAATAAATAGAATTATCCATGAATATGTGGAACACTACGGCCCGACGGTAAGACCCTGAGCACCTTAACTTCCCTAAAAGTTCTTATGTGTTGGCATGGTTACGAGATTAAAGGATCAAACCTTGATAATCGACTCGTGAGGTAAAAGAAACAGTCGGTGCGAAGTCGTAACATGGTAGTTGACAGTGAACTAGTAGCTGAACCAAAATGGCTGCTGGAAGTAGAAATCGTTACTAAGCGTCAGGAAGTCCTGGACGTTGAATCCAATAGCGTAGTTTTTAAAGACATCGATATACGGATTTCTCCTGAAAAAACGCGAAAAACCCTAGAATGTTGGAACAGGAGAGAATATTTTGGTAGTGGAAGTACGAATTGAAGTGTGGAGAGAATCCTCTTAGTAACTCAACATCTGGAAATCGAGAGAGATGCCACAAGTTGTCTCTATGAATAGTGGTTTATAGCCATGGCTCCATGAACTATAAAGCATGTGATCTAATTACAGAACAGGAAAATAATAGACCGAACCTTGGACTCTTGAAATATTCTTGGAAGATTCGTAATTAGTGGTTAAAGGTCAAACAAACATGAATATAGACGGTTTTCTGCGAAATCTATTTGGAAGATATATCATTGGGAAGTTTATCCAGGAAGTTAGCGTCTTATTAAAAACACCAGGCATGCAATACCGAACATATAAGTACTTCTATGTACCAAATAAAGTTAAACCAATCAAGGTGTACTACAATTATCCCATACATCTTAACTTTAATAACGTATCTATTATAAACCAGAACTTCTTTGACTTGCCAACTCCCAGCCATGTCTTGCTAACAGCTTGTACGGTAATAATATCGTTTTTGGCGGCTGAGCATGTTAACTCGATTGATACTTCAAAAATTTATGATCGAAGCATCCATCAACAGCTATGGTAACTATATTTCATAATTATAACCTTACGGTCTGTTTTGTTCCGCTCAATACTCAGAAATGTCGTCTCATCGCAGCCTTGTAATATTTATGTTTGCTTGTGAGCTGTAATCATAATGTACTCTTCTTGATTGAACAAGTGTAAAAAATCCACTAAAAAAGAATAATATAATAAATAAACGACCATATAAAATGAAAATAGATTGTGGTAATTGACATCCAATCCATAATAAAGCATAGAATGAACATATAAACCAAATTGTAGGAACAGAATATTCTCTTGCACCAAAAGCAAATTTAAATTGTATAAGTGATGTTAGATTTCTTTGTTCTGCTAATAAGAATAATAATTGTAATGATGCTATCATAACTAATAAACCAGCTGTTTTATTAGGAATTGTTTTTAACATAGCATAGAATGGTAGGAAATACCATTCTGGAACAATATGTAGAGGAGTTACATATCTATCTACTACAATTGCATTATCAGGATGAGCTAATGGTAGAATACCAAATAAACTTTGTGCTAGAAATAGGACTAATACATTATTAAACCCTTTAATATCTAGACATAATAGACTTGGATAGAAAGGTATTTTTAAAGCTGTATCATATCCTAAAGGATTAGAGCTACCTTGTAAGTGTAAGAAGAATATATGTATAAATACAATACATAGAGCTATAAAAGGGAAAATAAAGTGTAATACAAAAAATCTTTTTAAAGTTGGATCACTTATTGTATATCCTCCACAGATCCATGAAACAAGTCCAGGTATGAAATATAATAAATTAGTAATAACGGTTGCACCCCAGAAACTCATTTGACCCCAAGGTAATACATAACCCATAAAAGCAGTAACAATAGAAATTAAAAATATTATTAATCCAGTTATCCATGATAAAGGTAAATATGAGTATGAATAATTTAATCCTCTTAAAATATGTAAGTAAGTTAAAATAAAAACAAATGTAGCACCAGTAGCGTGCATATATCTAAAACACCATCCACTCCATAATTCTCTTAATATATGTTGTACACTATAATATGCATAAGAAATTTCTGGAGTATAACAAGTTGCTAATAATACACCAGTTAAAATTTGAATAAAAAAAACTATACCTAATAGGAATCCATAATTCCATAAAAAATTAATATTTAATGGACATGGGTAATTGATTAAATGTGCTTTAGCTAAATTTATAGAATTATAATTAATATAAACAAAAAATGAATTTAATCTTATTTAAAAATTAATAAACCAAATAAAGTCATTGTTGATCCTAAAGAACAGATCATATTCCAACCATTTAAAGCGTCTGGATAATCAGGAATACGTCTAGGCATTACATTAAATCCAAGGAAATGCATAGGTAAGAATGTACAAATGACTCCTACGAAGAATAACATTATCCATAATACAATTATTGTATTTTCACGTAAATGTTTACCAAAATAATTTTCTTGAAAAGCACTTACTGTTGTAAATAATCCAATTATAGCTCCAATAGATAATACAAAATGGAAATGAGCTATTACATAGTATGTATCGTGTAAAGCTATGTCTATAGCAGCATTTCCTAGAATTACTCCTGTAGTACCACCAAAGGTGAATGTACATACAAATAATAATGCTAATAAAGATGAATTATGTGTTATTCCAAAATTACTACTCATATATGTACATAACCAGTTAAATACTTTTGTACCAGTTGGAATAGAAATTAAAATAGTTGTAGAAGTAAAATAAGCTCTAGTGTCAATTTCTAAACCAGTTGTATACATATGATGAGCCCATACTATACTTCCTAATACAGCTATACAACCCATTGCTAATATCATAGATTGATTTCCAAATAAACTTCTACAATAATTAGTAGATATTACATGACTAATAACACCAAAAGCTGGTAATATTAAAATATATACTTCGGGATGACCAAAAAACCAGAATAAATGTTGATATAAAACAGGATCTCCTGAAAATGTAGGATCATAGAATAAAGTATTAAAGTGTAAATCTGATAATAACATTAAGACTCCACCAGTTAATACAGGTAATGTTAGTAATAACATAATAGCTGTTAAAAGTAATGACCATGTAGATACACTTAATATACCAAGTGTTAATCCTTTAGCACGTAAATGTACTACTGTGGTAAGGAAATTTAAAGAAGACATAATACTTGCTACACCAGATACTAAAAGACCTATTACAATAACATCTACAGCTACAGGAGATAGGGACATTAAAGATGTACTTAAAGGTGGGTATAATGTCCATCCAGTACCACCTCCAAATTCTGCTGCTGTTGATAATATAATTAGTCCAAATGCTACAGGTTGTAATAATAAAGATATACTATTTATTCTAGGGTAAGCTAGTTCAGATGAACCACATAGTATTGGTAAAAAGTAATTACCAAAACCACCAAATAATCCAGGCATTATATTAAAGAATATCATAATAATACCGTGAATTGTAAAAATCATATTATAAAAATTAACATTTTCTTGAGCAATTATTCTTAATGATGAAGAATATAATTCTGTACGTATTATAATAGATAATAAGAAACCATATGTACCAAATAGAAATGAAAACCATAAATAGTATAAACCCAGAGTTTTATGATTACAATTTGTAATAAGAGCATATCTTTGTAAAACAATAAAAAATAATTGAGGCTTGGATATGAATGAGTAAGATTCGATCCATACAGTCCCAGCGACAGCGGTTATACCTTGGAAAAGCCGAGTATTATCCATCCATGTCAGGCGTTAAAAGCGTTCGTTCTTGTTATGTAGGCCAGTCGAGTTCCTTTAATTTAGTTTCCTCACAGCTTTTTTCGGTCCAAAGTACGCGATCTCTTGTATGGTAAAAAAGGGCTTAAACCAACAGCATAACATTTTTTAGTCCCATGCTAGTATATTTCATATATAATCTTATCGTTTGGGCGTAATATTTCCTTTCCGGCTGTTTCCATCTCAACTCAACAGGTTAACGCCTGGAGTTCTTAATCTAAATAAAATAATTCTTGCGTGACGAGCGGTGTGTGCAAGGCAACAATACACGCTATGTATTTGTAATTGCAAGGCTGCGATGAGACGACATGGAGGTGCCAATAGTATATAAGGATTTGAGCTCCATATATACTATAACCTGTTATCCCCGGCGAACCTTTTTACCGTTATATGTTTACGGCACACAAATAAAACCGTTCTTATAAATAATATTCTTTATATTTAGAGTTTATAGTAATATTAAAGCACATTTAGTATCATATTCTTCATTAACATCATTATATGCAACATCTTTAAAATATTTTTCTGTAGGTATTTTATTCTCATTTAATCCTATTTTATTATTAATATTTGTTTATTCTATAAGAGAAAGTTTCTATTCTACATTTTCATCATTAGCATCTGGTATTTTAGCTATAATTGCTTCTGAAGCATTATTATTTATTACATATTTCTGGGGTATTTTACACTTTTCATTATCTCCTTATCCTTTATCTAGTGAAGGTATAATTTTAACATCATCTAGAATGTTAATTTTAACTATTACATTTATTTTAGCAAGTGCATCTTGTATGACTGCATGTGTTCAATTTCTAATAGAAAAAGGAATGAGTTTTGAAATATCAAGCATTGTTTGTATTATATTCTTAATTGGTGAATGTTTTGCATCACTTCAAACTACAGAATATTTACACTTAGAATATTGTATTAATGATGCTATATTAGGTACATTATTTTATTGTGTAACTGGTTTACATTTTACACATGTTATAGTTGGTTTATTATTTCTATTAACATACTTTATAAGAATAATTGAAGTTTATGATACAAATAGTGAATGGTCATATTCTTTATTTGGAATATCATATATTACTATACCTCATTCAGATCAAATCACTTTATTATACTGGCATTTTGTAGAAATTGTTTGGTTATTTATTGAGTTCCTATTCTACTCAGAATAATGTGAACAAATTATGTCCTGTTTCAAGTATATGGCTAAGTTAGACGATGGATAATTGTGTTCATAGCTAGAGTACGTAAGGAAAAGGAAAGGTTAACCGCTATCAAAAATAAATGGCGAGAAGGGAAGTGTGTTTTCAATAGAAACCTTCATATAGACTATGCTGACTTGAGTAATGATAAATTGCTAGTATCAGCTATCCATAGTTAACTGATTCCGTTTTGACCGGTCATTTTCTTTGCCTGGAGGTTACGTCCATACAGTTATAATGCAAGTGGAATGTTAGAAGCAAACACTAGCGGTGGAACACATAGTTTCATTCGATAGTAAACGCTATACCTTACCAATCTATTTGAACTTGAACAAGGTTCCATTGGAATGAGAGTTCACCGTTAGAAGCGATGCGTGAGCTGGGTTAAGAACGTCTTGAGGCAGTTTGTTCCCTATCTACCGTTTTATCTATGTATGGAAGATGATACGTTAAGTTCTATGAAAGAATTCACCCGCCTTGTCAAAATCGATAGCGTCATAGCTCTATATTATTGGGTTATTGGCCTGGCATCTGTTTCTATTCTTTTGGCTAAAAGTTTACATTTTTTACCAGCCTGGGATCAAAAAGTTTTGTAACACAGATTTTCCCAATCAAATTGGATGGTGTTGGCTGGGCATTTAACCCACTCTTTTAATGAAAAGGATTTGACGGTCAACCCATTATTGTTCTACACTACGAGATACCAAAAGCT